GCGTTCTTATGAGGAAACACTTATGATACTGGAACTCATGCCTTATCGAGCATCTTATCCCATTTTAAAATTGGTTTATTCTGCAGCAGCAAATGCTAATCATAATATGGGTTTGAACGGAGCTGATTCATTCATTAGTAAAGCCGAAGTCAATGGGGGCCCCTTTGTGAAAAAGTTAAGACCCAGGGCTAGAGGACGTAGTTATCCGATAAAAAGACCCACTTGTCATATAACAATTGTATTAAAAGATAAATCGAAATTTTAGAGATTCATCTAAAATTTCGATTTATCTTTAGAAAAAAAAATGGATGAAAAGATAATAGAATAAAAAAATATGGGACAAAAAATAAATCCACTTGGTTTCAGACTTGGTACAACCCAAAATCATCATTCCTTTTGGTTCGCACAACCAAAAACTTTTTTTGTAGGTCTACAAGAAGATGAGAAAATACGGAATTGTATCAAGAACTATGTACAAAAAAATAAGAGAATATCCCCAGGTTTCGAAGGAATTGGAATTGAACGAATAGAAATTCAAAAAAGAATCGATTTGATCCAGGTCATAATCTATATTGGGTTTCCCAATTTATTAATAGAGGGCCGAACGCGAGGGATCGAAGAATTACAGATGAATGTACAAAAAGAGTTGCATTCTGTGAACCGAAGACTCAATATTGCTATCACAAGAATTGAAAAACCTTATGGACACCCTAATATTCTTGCAGAATATATGGCTTCACAATTAAGAAATAGAGTTTCGTTTCGAAAGGCAATGAAAAGAGCTATTGAATTAACTGAACAAACAGATACAAAGGGAATTCAAATACAAATTGCAGGGCGTATCGACGGAAAAGAAATTGCACGTGTCGAATGGATCAGAGAAGGTAGAGTTCCTCTACAAACAATTCGTGCTAAAATTGATCATTGTTCCTATACAATTCGAACTATCCATGGAGTATTAGGCCTAAAAATTTGGATATTTGTGAACGAGGAATAATAGACCTTTTTTTATCTTGCCATTCTGTCCAGTGATAGAACAAAAAATTATAAACTATTTCTGTTTTTTTACTTTTTCCGTTAAATCAAACAAAAATAAACAATTCTAATTATAATTATATAAGGTTGAATAAAAAATAGATTAATCTTACTTTTGCTATAATTTATAATTGCTATGCTTAGTGTGTGACTCGTTAGTTTTTTCTTTAGAGTTTAAAGCTGGGCTTCAAAAAAAAGACTGACCCCCACTATAAACTTAATAACTATATAAAATAAAACAATAAAATAAACGAAAAACTAATAACCAACTTATTGCTTCGTATTGTCGAGATCCCAAGAAACAGTCACTATATGACTGAATGACTGAATCAATCATATAGTTGTAACAACTGAAATTTTCATAAAAAAAATCTGATTATGGATTTTGAAGAAAAAAATAAAGGGATGCGGATAAATGGAAAGGTGATAGAAAGAGAGAACAAAAATATCAATGATAGATGATTCCAATATGTATGGTCTATGAATCACCTCATAAAAGGCAGTGTGATAAAGCATTAATATTGATATATTAATATATATAATAATACAAATAATAAAGTATAATATAAATAATAAAGAGCCCTGGGTTAATAGAAACTGAGGAGATTGGCTCGGGAACAAATTTTGTTGGGAGCTCCGTTGCAGAGTTCAGGCCTAACCATTAATGGAGAAGCTATAGGAACGACGAAACCTGTAACTATATAAGATTCTACTATTAAAATATAAATAAAATATAAAAGAAAAATGAATCCTAATAATTCATCGGGCGGGATGGCGGAACGAACCAAGAACAAATTGATTTACTCTGAGAGGTCATGGATTGATCCTACGAATTAAGCAGGAAAGAGTCAATATCCGCCCGCGAAACCCTTATTTATTTATTGTATTACAATACAATATTGGCTTGACTCGATAAGAGTAAAAAAAAATAGGGATTCGTTATAAAAAATAAGCATTATCTATAAATATACACATATAGCCATATATGGAGCTTCCTATGTAATAAATGAAATATCAATAAATCCCATTACTTAGTTTAGTGTACTAATTATTAAATAGATGTGTATCTGTATCGAATCTTTTCATTCGCGAGGAGCTGGATGAGAGGAAACTCTCATGTCCGGTTCTGTAGTAGAGGTGGGATTAATAAAAAACCATCAACTATAACCCTAAAAGAACTAGATTTCGTAAGCACCATAGAGGAAGAATGAAGGGAATATCTTGTCGGGGCAATCATATTAGTTTCGGCAGATATGCTCTTCAGGCACTTGAACCTGCTTGGATCACAGCTAGACAAATAGAAGCAGGGCGAAGAGCAATGACACGATATGCACGTCGTGGTGGAAAAATATGGGTACGTATATTTCCAGACAAACCTGTTACAATAAGACCTACGGAAACACGTATGGGTTCGGGGAAAGGATCTCCCGAATATTGGGTATCCGTTGTTAAACCAGGCCGAATACTTTATGAAATGGGTGGAGTATCAGAAACTGTAGCCAGAGCAGCTATCTCAATAGCTGCGTGCAAAATGCCTATACGAACTCAATTTATTATTTCAGGATAGGGATATAGAACTAAAGATAAACAAAAGGGGTATTGAGGATGAAAAAACAACCGCGGGTTTATTTATTTCTAGACAAACACTATTTCTTTTTTTCCTCATTCTTTGCATTGAAATAACAGATTCAAATAAAAATGATATGATTCAACCTCAGACCCTTTTGAATGTAGCAGATAACAGCGGAGCTCGAGAATTGATGTGTATTCGAATCATAGGAGCTGGTAATCATCGATATGCTCATATTGGTGACGTTATTGTTGCTGTAATCAAAGAAGCAGTGCCCAATATGCCTCTAGAAAGATCAGAAGTAATTCGAGCTGTAATTGTACGTACATGTAAAGAACTCAAACGTGACAACGGTATGATAATACGATATGATGACAATGCTGCGGTTGTCATTGATCAAGAAGGAAATCCAAAAGGAACTCGAGTTTTTGGAGCGATTGCTCGGGAATTGAGACAGTTGAATTTTACTAAAATAGTTTCATTAGCTCCTGAAGTATTATAAATACTAGTAGATGAAACTATGATATAGTTATAGTGGGATATCTGAAATGGATTAAATTAATAGATTGTGTTTCACGCATATACTTTTAATAATTAATAATTGAAATTGAATAATTCAAAATAAAAAAACATGTTGATTATATCAAAATTAAGAAGCACCAATAATTAGAATTCGTCATGGGCAGAGACGCTATTGCTGATATAATAATTTCTATAAGAAATGCTGACATGAGTAAAAATGGAACGGTTCGAATAGCATCCACTAATATCACCGAAAACATTGTTAAAATACTCCTACAAGAAGGTTTTATTGAAAACGTTCGGAAACATCAGGAAAGTAACAAAGATTTCTTGGTTTCAACCTTGCGCCATAGAAGGACTAGGAAAGGAATATATAGAACTATTTTAAAACGTATCAGTCGACCTGGTCTACGAATCTATTCCAACTATCAAAAAATTCCTAAGATTTTAGGTGGAATGGGAATTGTAATTCTTTCCACTTCTCGAGGCATAATGACAGATCGAGAAGCTAGACTAGAAAAAATTGGAGGAGAAATTTTGTGCTATATATGGTGATCTTCCTCCGGTATCCTAATTTGATCTCTAACTTCCTATTTGTGAAATAGAGAGGAAAAGTGAGTTATATAACTCTTCCTCCATTAGTTGATGATATTTCAAGGGGTTACCTGGATGAAAGAACAAAAATTGATTCATGAAGGTTTAATTACTGAATCACTTCCCAACGGTATGTTCCGGGTCCGTTTAGATAATGAAGATCTAATTCTAGGTTATATTTCAGGGAGGATCCGACGCAGTTTGATACGGATACTGCCGGGAGATAGAGTAAAAATCGAAATAAGTCGGTATGATTCAACTAGAGGACGTATAATTTATAGACTCCGCAGCAAAGATTCGAGCGATTAAATGATTTTTGAAAACATTCCTTTGGTGAGAGATACAATTCGAAGCTAAAAAATAAAATACAAGAGACTTATTTTCTTCCAAGGAATAGATTTCAAATTAAGGTAAGGAGTGAGAAATATGAAAATAAGAGCTTCCGTTCGTAAAATTTGTGAAAAATGTCGACTGATCCGTAGGCGCGGACGAATTATAGTGATTTGTTCCAATCCGAGACATAAACAGAGACAAGGATAATCTTTCTTTTATAAAATTTCTCAAAGAAGGGCCATGTAAAAATAAAGGATCTGTTTTAACATGAAATGGATATCTCCGTATCTTTCTGTATATTTCTGATTCATATTTATGAGATGAAAAAATATGGCAAAACCTATACCAAAAATTGGTTCGCGTAGGAATGGACGTATTGATTCACGTAAGAATGGACGTAGAATACCAAAAGGGGTTATTCATGTTCAAGCGAGTTTCAACAATACTATTGTAACTGTTACAGATGTACGAGGTCGGGTGGTTTCTTGGGCCTCCGCCGGTACTTCTGGATTCAAAGGTACAAGAAGAAAGACACCCTATGCTGCTCAAGCCGCCGCTTCAAATGCTATTCGTACTGCAGTTGCTCAGGGTATGCAACGAGCAGAAGTTATGATAAAGGGTCCTGGTCTCGGAAGAGACGCAGCATTACGGGCCATTCGTAGAAGTGGTATACTATTAAGTTTCGTACGTGATGTAACACCTATGCCACATAATGGATGTCGACCTCCTAAAAAAAGACGTGTGTAAAAATAAGAATTAAACGGATTGCAAGAGAAATAAATGATTCAATGATCTGATCAAATAATAATATTTAGTATGGTTCGAGAGGAAATAGCAGGATCCACTCGAACACTACAGTGGAAATGTGTTGAATCAAGAGTAGACGGTAAGCGTCTTTATTATGGTCGTTTCATTCTGTCCCCGCTCATGAAAGGGCAAGCCGATA